GCTTTCGATTGATGCAGGTACTTGGGATCCTTTGGATGAAGACATGGTCTCTCTTGATCCCATTGAATTTCATTCAGAGGAGGAACCTTATAAAGAGCGCATTGATTCTTATCAAAGAAAGACAGGATTAACTGAGGCTGTTCAAACAGGCACAGGTCAACTAAACGGTATTCCTATAGCAATTGGGGTTATGGATTTTCAGTTTATGGGGGGTAGTATGGGATCCGTAGTAGGCGAGAAAATCACCCGGTTGGTCGAGTATGCTACCAATAAATTTCTACCTCTTATTCTAGTATGTGCTTCCGGAGGCGCACGGATGCAAGAAGGAAGTTTGAGTTTGATGCAAATGGCTAAAATATCTTCGGCTTTATATGATTATCAATCAAATAAAAAGTTATTCTATATATCAATCCTTACATCTCCTACTACTGGTGGGGTGACGGCTAGTTTTGGTATGTTGGGGGATATCATTATTGCTGAACCCAATGCCTACATTGCATTTGCGGGTAAACGGGTAATTGAACAAACATTGAATAAGACAGTACCTGAAGGTTCACAAGCGGCTGAATATTTATTCCATAAGGGCTTATTCGATACAATCGTACCACGTAATCTTTTAAAAGGCGTTCTGAATGAGTTATTTCAGCTCCACGCTTTCTTTCCTTCGAATAAAAATGGAATCAAGTAGACCTTTAAGGTCAATTATTTTTTTGTGGCGAACAAGCTGTTAGTTTATCAGACATATATTCCATGTAGAAAAATTAAAGTAATAAGTACATGTTTTTAGTTCTACATTCCTTGCACTTATTATATACTCATTTATAGTATAATTATATACGACTTAAAATTAATAACGAATTTTAAAATAGATTTTAAAATATATAATATTAAGAATAACAGGTACAAATATTAAACCGAGGTACCCATTCTATGACAACTCTCAACTTACCATCTATTTTTGTGCCTTTAGTGGGTCTAGTATTTCCGGCAATTGCAATGGCTTCTTTATCTCTTCATGTTCAAAGAAACAAGATTTTTTAAACCCGATGCGACCCAATCTCAGCCATTTTTTTCAAGACGTAGATTAGACATGGATCATAAAATGGATATCCATTTAGTAGAATATCGTATAAGATGTGCCTTCTTCCGAACACGAATTAAATGTAAATGAAAGAGCTCTTATGCATTAAATGTAAATGAAAGAGCTCTTATGCATGTGGACTATGTTATATGTTTAAAATAATTATAGCTATTTTAAAATAGATTAAAATAGATCAGGATCCGCAGATCTCTGAAATGTAAAGTCAATGAAATGCATGTCACTATCTCTATCTATAGGAGACCATATAAAGGGGATACTAGTATTTTACATCTAGCCAATTCGATGAATTATGCCTAAAGGTTCCCATCAGAATAGTGCTAGTTGATGAGAGTTACTTCGAAAAAAAAAGAGTAAAGTCAAATTTTTTGGGGGTTATTCTCTCAATTTCAATAAAATGCAACCGGATCTAGTATGAGTTGGCGATCAGAACATATATGGATAGAACTTATAACGGGGTCTCGAAAAACAAGTAATTTCTGCTGGGCCTTTATCCTTTTTTTAGGTTCATTAGGATTCTTGTTGGTTGGAACGTCCAGTTATCTTGGTAGGAATTTGATATCTTTATTTCCGTCTCAGCAAATCATTTTTTTTCCACAAGGGCTCGTCATGTCTTTCTATGGCATCGCAGGTCTCTTTATTAGTTCCTATTTGTGGTGCACAATCTCCTGGAATGTAGGTAGTGGTTATGATCGATTCGATAGAAAGGAAGGAATTGTATGTATTTTTCGTTGGGGATTTCCTGGACAAAATCGTCGCATCTTCCTTCGATTCCTTATGAAAGATGTTCAGTCCATCAGAATAGAAGTTAAAGAGGGTATTTATGCCCGGCGTGTCCTTTATATGGACATCCGAGGCCAGGGAGCTATTCCCTTGACTCGTACTGATGAGAATTTGACTCCACGAGAAATTGAACAAAAAGCTGCGGAATTAGCCTATTTCTTGCGTGTACCGATTGAAGTATTTTGAAATGAGCTGAAAATTATTTCTCATCAGGAGGTAAAAAATAAAAAAAATACTAGCGGCATCTCCTATATCCCATTTCGGGATTAGGTCCAATTTTTTTATATTTTGATAAATAAGGGAGTTAGCTCGTCTCGAAATACGGCATTACTTGAAAGGGCCTCTTTGGGACATTCATCGAAAGGACACAATACAATTGCTGCGAATTTTCTCAATTGAGATATCAGTCAAAAAAAATCTTATTTTTTTTTTTCTTCATTCGAATTTGAGACGGACTCTTATTCTATTTGGATATTCTTTATATATTCAAGGACTAACCATAACCAATACATCACAAATAAAAAACAGTGAATAGATTCAAAGGAAAGATACCTTGTAATAGAACTCATTGCTTGATAGAAATATTGGATCGCATAGAGTTTACAAACGAGGTGGGTTCATTAAGAATTCACAGATGAAAAAAATGGAAAAAAAGAAAGCATTCATTCCCCTTCTCTATCTTGCATCTATAGTATTTTTGCCTGGGTGTATCTCTCTTTTATTTCATAAAAGTCTAGAATCCTGGGTTACTAATTGGTGGAATACTAGGCAACCCGAAACTTTCTTTAATATCATTCAAGAAAATAGTATTCTAGAACAATTCATAGAATTTGAGGAACTCTTCCTGTTGAACGAAATGATAAAGGAATATCCGGAGCCACATCTACAAAAGCTTAGTATAGGAATACACAAAGAAACAATCCAATTGATCAAGATGCACAATGAAGATCGTATCGATATGATTTTACACTTCTCGACAAATATAATATGTTTCATTATTCTAAGCGGTTATTCTATTCTGGGTAATGAAGAACTTGTTATTCTTAACTCTTGGGTTCAGGAATTCTTATATAACGTAAGCGACACGATCAAAGCTTTTTGTATTCTTTTATTAACGGATTTGTGTATTGGATTCCATTCGCCCCATGGTTGGGAACTAATGCTTAGCTCTATCTACAAAGATTTTGGATTTGCTCATAACGATCAAATTATATCTGGTCTTGTTTCCACTTTTCCAGTCATTTTAGATACAATTTTCAAATATTGGATCTTCCATTATTTAAATCGTGTATCTCCATCACTTGTAGTGATTTATCATTCAATGAATGACTGAAAAATGATTCACTGATATTAATTATTAATCCGATTATAATGTTTGTTACTTTGTACATAAAGAAAGCGTTCAAAAAAGTACTTACTCTTTCTATTTCTCCAGAGGATTTCTCTTATATTCGAGTAAACTTATTTCCGTACATAGCAGAATCGTGGATAGGGAACTATACTAGCAACCTACCTAATTTATTGTAGAAATTTTGGGCTCAATGATTGGACCATGCAAACTAGAAATACCTTTTCTTGGACAAAGGAACAGATTACTCGATTCATTTCCGTATCGCTCATGATATATATAATAACTCGGACATACATTTCAAATGCATATCCCATTTTTGCACAACAGGGTTATGAAAATCCAAGAGAAGCGACTGGGCGTATTGTATGTGCCAATTGCCATTTAGCTAATAAGCCCGTGGATATTGAGGTTCCCCAAACGGTACTACCCGATACTGTATTTGAAGCAGTTGTTCGAATTCCGTATGATATGCAACTAAAACAAGTTCTTGCTAATGGTAAAAAGGGGGGTTTGAATGTGGGGGCTGTTCTTATTTTACCCGAGGGATTTGAATTAGCTCCTCCCGACCGTATTTCTCCCGAGATGAAAGAAAGGATAGGCAATCTGTCTTTTCAGAGCTATCGCCCCACAAAAAAAAATATTATTGTGATAGGTCCTGTTCCTGGTCAGAAATATAGTGAAATAACCTTTCCTATTCTTTCTCCCGACCCCGCTAGTAAAAAGGATGTTCACTTCTTAAAATATCCCATATATGTAGGCGGGAACAGGGGACGGGGACAGATTTATCCCGACGGAAGCAAGAGTAATAATACAGTTTATAATGCTACAGCAGCAGGTATCGTAAACAAAATTATACGAAAAGAAAAGGGGGGATACGAAATAACCATAGTGGATCCATCGGATGGACGTCAAGTGGTTGATATTATCCCTCCAGGGCCAGAACTTCTTGTTTCAGAGGGTGAATCTATCAAACTTGATCAACCATTAACAAGTAATCCTAATGTGGGTGGATTTAGTCAGGGAGATGCAGAAATAGTACTTCAAGATCCATTACGTGTCCAAGGACTTTTGTTCTTCTTGGCATCTGTTATTTTGGCACAAATCTTTTTGGTTCTTAAAAAGAAACAGTTTGAGAAGGTTCAATTATCTGAAATGAATTTCTAGATCCGAAAATTTTTCAACATCAAGTTAGTAAAAAGAACCGTATTTTTTCGGGGCATTATTAGTCTTCCTAGTCTTGGACACAAGAAAGGGATGAAGAAAATTTCCCTTCTTGTGTCCAAATAATAATGAGTCTTCATACCAGTTTCTCAAAGATTCCTATCCTTAGTTTCTATTTTTTCAGGTTTCTCATAATTTTTTTGGTACTTAGTACTTTATGTATAATGTATAATAAAGTAGTGGGCAAACAAAAAAGAGAGGTCATTTTAGATTTTATAGAACTTAGTCAATGAACTTAGAAAGATAGATACTACCTAGGCCAGATGGTCGGAATTAAACAATTAAGTTCATTTTTCAAAACATCATCAGAAAAAACAAATGGGGTTTTAGGAAACATTGGAAAGGAAAAGGGGATCCATTTGTTTTGTTAATTATCTGAATAAAAGGTTTTGATTATTAAGAACTCACCAGGATCGTTCCCTTCGAATCAGACAAAGAAAGAAGGGGACTGGTGAGTTCTTACGCTTTCATGTCTACAACTCAGTTCATCCGATTACTACAGGGATGAACCCAATCCTGAATATGAACCATAAAAGAAAATACCTA